ATAACATCTACGACTGGATTTAAAAAAGCGTAGGCTTCAGGCAATTTGGCGACGAAAAAACTACTTGAATAAAGGGTATAATTAAGACAGATACAGATTAAACTTAATATATTAAGCATAACAAACATTTTGTTCTTGAGGTTAATTATATTTAATTTGATTGAGTTATTAATAAGTTAAATTGTTTATATAGAAGGGTAAATGAATAAAAATATATTAGATATACCAAAAAACCTTCTTTAATTTGAACTTGCCCAATCAAAAATTCTTCAATTTCAATTCGAAAATCAAAAGGTGAATAGAATAAATCATACTTTCATATAATATCTTAATTGAATTAGATGTAATGATCAATAAATTCATCAGTTTAGGTTTATATATAAATATATATAAATTGTAGCAATGATCTAATTTATTTGATAGATATTTAGGCTGAAGTTGACGAACAACCAGTACCAATAATAGTGTTTATTAGTCCCAATAATAAATGGGGCGTGGCCAAGTGGTAAGGCAACGGGTTTTGGTCCCGGTATTCGGAGGTTCGAATCCTTCCGTCCCAGATCATATCTGTTTACACACTCAACATAGTATCATATTATCACAGATTTACTCCATCTAAATCATCTATTCTATTATTATTATATATGGCATATATAATAATAATAGAATGGGTGATTTAGTTTATATCAGAATAAAGCAGAATAAATGTTACTTTTATGAACAATCTTCTGCTTAAAAGTATAATATTAAAAAATATTAATTTTTTTTTTGAATGAGTCTTCTTTGAATCATATATTTTTCACAAATAAAATCGAGTTCAAATAACACGTATATGAAATAGAATCTACTTGTGATCTATCTTTTAAATTTACGATTTTTTATGAGTTTTTAGTACTCGAAGAATTAAGTGTTAATTTTTTGAATTTATCTTATCACTATCAAGTTATTTTACGATGCAGAATTAAAACTAACTTATTTAAAATTTAGTTGTGTTCTTTTAATTTTTAAATATTTAACTTAAATATTTAGTTCTAATTACTAATATATTTAGTATTAAAAATATTTGAGTTAGTTTATTTTCAGTTTATTATCTATTTTAATAGATATATATATATCTATTAAAATAGATAAGATAATATTATATAGGTGTATATATATTTGTAAAAATATTTCTATATATATAGATATATATATATATCCGGGGTAAAATTTTATCTTTTCTGCGACTTCATCAGAAACTCAATTTTTTATCGAAATAAAAGTAAAATTAAAATATAGATTATTAGGTACCTACCAAACAATGACTATTCATGATTTCACATAATGGAATTAATTTAATACTGGTTCGAAACTAAAGGAATGTTATGGTAAAACTTCGTTTAAAACGATGTGGTAGAAAGCAACGTGCGACTTGAAGGACACGATCCGCTGTGGATTCTTACACCCACCATTTTTATATTATATAGGATTGAAAGTGCTTTTGGCTCGACATCATTTGTCCTGTTTCACTAGAACTTTATTTTTTTTTTGGCGGGAGGTGCAAACTGTATCGTACAAGATGGAGCTCGAGCAGAACGTATTGATTCGTTTAGCGGAGGCAAGAATCTAGGGTTAGTATCATTTAATAAATAGGGACAGCTTTGTTAAGTCTATTTTCGACATAGAAATCGAAAGGATCCAATTCAAGCAAGTTTTAAACTAAAAAGTCAAATTTGGTGGAATTTATAAAATTCTTTCAATCAAATCAAAAGTGTATTACACAGGAATCAACCATTAGTATGATTTGTTGGTAGAGAGAAATCACAAAAAAGGGTATGTTGCTGCCATTTTGATTGAAACAATTAAAGATCACCGAAGTTATGTCTAAACCCAATGATTCAAGGCAAAGAAAGAGGAAAGGATCTTAGAACAAGGAAATACCGTTTTCAATTGTCTCAACAACAAGAACTCAATTAAAATAAAGAATAAAAAAAATGTATTTGAAAGGAGACAGACAAAAAAAAGGGGATTATAGACGACTCAATAAACGAAATGGTTATACAAATGGTTTCCTTTGGGGTTATCAAACTTGAGTTATGAGCGCGCAAATTAAAAATACAAAAATTTTTTGGTAGGGGAAAGATTAATAAACAAGTATTTAAATCATATGATAAAGAAAGAGAATTCTTCATATAATTGATTTGATGATTTTAGAAATCTATTTAACATTAGAATTCTATACATAAAAATAACTTTACTTTTCTTGAGCCGTACGAGGATAAAACTTCTTATACGTTTCTCTGGGGGGGTTTATTTACATCTATCCCAATGAGCCATTTATCGAATCGTTGCAATTGATGTTCGATCTCGAAGAGAAGGAAAAGCTTTCTGGAAAGTGGGTTTTTATGATCCGATAAAGAATCAAACCTATTTAAATATTCCTATTATTCTATATTTCCTTGAAAAAGGCGCTCAACCGACAGGAACTGTTCATGATATTTCAAAGAAGGCGGGTGTTTTTATAAACCTTCGTCTTAATCACCAATCAAAATTCAATTAATGAAATATATAAATTAATGAACGTGTGGATGAGTTTTCTAGAGTTTTGCATAATCTTTTCTTTTACTTTTTTTATCCAGTAGAGAGTTTTCTATTTATATCTTATTTAATTTATTTTTGCTACTACATAATGCCGTCTTTTATAACGAAAAAAAGATCTATTGTCATGTCAATGGGCATTTGTGAGTGTAATTCTATGAAAAAATAACAAAAGTAAAGGGTTTAATCTTTTCTTTTTTATTTGTATTGATTGATTGATATTAATTGACTAAACTTGGGATTTTTCTATTTCATTTGTTTAATTTATTTGTACGTATACACCTTTTATGTCTATATGTCGCTTCCATATGTAGTTGTAGTGCCAATCCAACATAAATCCTTAGTTTTTTATTTTAAAAAATTTAAATTTCCATTTTTTTTTATTTGATTCTTTTATAAAAATTTACTTTTATATTGACAACAGTGTATCAAATGAATATAATCTGGGCATGGATAAATGAATCCATTTATCTCTGTCCTATCGATTTTAGTTCATTCAAATAAAGGGTTCATTGGATGCACGAAGTATTTTTTTTATAAAAAAATAAATATTTTTAATAAAAAAGAATAATGTATAACATAAAAGACAAGAATTAGTCTACAAAAATTTTCATTTATATTTTGATCTTAAATTTTTTTTGCCTTTTTGAAATGTTTTGATTTGATTGTTCCGTACAATTGAATCTCTTTATTTATTAGGATTCCGGTTGTATCTATACACTCTAATTCTTTTAGTTCGGGTTGCTAACTCAACGGTAGAGTACTCGGCTTTTAAGTGCGGCTAGCATCTTTTACACATTTGTATGAAGCAAGGGATTCATCTATACCATCGGTAGAGTTTGTAAGACCGCGACTGATCCTGAAAGGAAGGACTGGAAAAAGCAGCATGTCGTATCAATAGATAATTTTAAAAATATTTAAATCTTACTATTCTAGGGATAAGGCCAAAACCTTGTTTCAATTGTTTTAATTTTTGTCTTGGAATTTAATTGATTTAACAAACAAATCAATTAAAACTAAAGTTGGGTCGAGCAAATAAATGGATAGATCCTAACTAGAGGTTCCAATTATAGGAAGAGAAAAAGGAACGAGCTCTTGTTCTTCATTTTTGAATGATTACCCGATCTAATTAGACGTTAAAACTATATTAGTGCTTGATGCGGAAAAGCTTTTACCGTGGGCTGATTATCGATTTTTTATGAATCCTACCTATTAGCAATCTTCATTATATAGTGGAGATTCATGTGTATGAAGAAGGCAGTATATTGATAAATATATATTTTTTTTTTCAAAATCAAAAGAGCGATCGGATTGCAAAAATAAAGGATTTCTAACCGTCTTGGTATTAGAGAATGAACATAAACCAATTGGTTGAAAAAAGATAGGATAGAGAGTTCGTTGATATGTCGTACCTTTATTCCGAGGTATCCTTTTTTTATTTTTAATAATACCTTGTTTTAACGCTATCGTACTATAAGTATCATTTGATAACCCAATCCATCCCATCCTATATTTTCCTATTTTCGGTTCAAATCGAATTTCAAATGAAGGAATATCAAGAATATTTAGAGCCAGATAGGTTTTGGAAATACGACCTCCTATACCCACTTATCTTTCGGGAGTATATTTATGCATTTGATCGTGATCCGGGTTTAAATAGATTGAATTTGTGGGAAAATGCGGTTTATGACACTCAATATAGTTTATTGATTGTAAAACGTTTAATTAATCGAATGTATCAAGAGAATCATTTGATTATTTCCGATAATCATTCTAACCAAAATCAAGTTTTTGGGTTCAATAAGAATTTGTATTCTCAAATGATATCAGAGGGATTTGCAGGCATTGTGGAAATGCCATGTTTCCTACGATTAGTTTCGTCCTTAACGGACAGAGAAATTGTAAAGTATTTTAATTTACGATCAATTCATTCAATATTTCCTTTTTTAGAGGACAAATTACCACATTTAAATTATGTATCAGATGTACTAATACCCTATCCGATTCATCTGGAAATTTTAGTTCAAACCCTCCGCTGTTGGGTAAAAGATGCCTCTTCCTTGCATTTATTAAGTCTTTTTCTTCACGAGTATTATAATTGGAATAGTCTTATTATTCCAAATAAATCAATTTATTTTTTTTCAAAAAGTAATCTAATATTTTTCTTGTTCCTGTATAATTCTCATGTTTGTGAATACGAATCTGTCTTACTTTTTTTCCGCAACCAATCTTCTCATTTACGATTAACATCTTCTGTTGTCTTTTTTGAACGACTTTTTTTATCTGGAAAAATAAAGCATTCTGTAGCAGAAGTCTTTGCTAATGATTTTAGGACTAGGCTATGGTTCCTCCAGGATCTTTTTATGCATTATGGTAGATATCAAGGAAAATCAATTCTGGCTTCAAAGGGTACGTCTCTTTTG